TTATTTAGGCAATAATCCGAATATTAGAACATTTAGAAATAAAAATAAGATATATAAATTATACTTATTAGCTTGTTTAACAAGTAATGTAAGTATGTAAAGAAATTATTATGCAATTCTAGCTATGTATTAAGGAGAGCAAATTTTATATAAAAAGGAATATTATATATTCCTAGTTAATAAGCTCTAGAATAAATTTAATAATAAACGAAGTGAAGTGAAATATCTCAGTAACTTCAGGAAAAGAAATCAAAAGAGATTCTATGAATAGCGTGAGCGAAAGTAGATAAGTCTATTAAGTAAAATGGTTTATAAACTGTTTGAATGGGGAACCTTCCTCAAAGACTAAATATGATACATAAGCGATAGATAATGGGCCGTGAGGTAATTAGAAGTTAGTAGTAATTTTATAAGCAGTTCTAATAAATTTAGTTTAAAGAACGTACCTTTTGCATAATGGGTCACCAAGTTAACATTAGATGCGAGAAAATTTCGTAGTTAAACCAAACATTAAAATAACGATTAGTGTCTAAAGTTAGACCCGAAGCCTAGTGATTTTACTATGATCAGGATTATAAAAGTCCGAACGGGTGATTGTGGCAAAAATCTCCGAAGAATCGTGGTAGGTATAGTGAAAGACAATACTGACTAGGATAGCTGGTTTTCTGCGAAACCTATAACAGTAGGCAATTTAAGTAAATATCTTAGCAGGTACAGAATTTAATCTCAGGCAGTGTTATATTGCGCAAATTGGGGAATCGTGAAGATTTTATCAGTGAGTATGTAGACTCGGAATGGCAAAGATATATCTTGAATGATCAGACATAGAATGATAAGGTTGTATGTCAAAAGGGAAACAGCCCAGAACAAGAGTTAAGGTTCCTAAATTATTTGTTAAGTGAAAGTAAGAAAGTTTTTATTAAAGTCGACAAGGAGATAGGCTTAGAAGCAGCCATAATTTTATGACCTCGTAACAGAGCGCTTGTTAAGTTATAAAAGCATCGAAAATATAACGGATCTAAACAATATACCGAAACCTTGTCCATAAATTAATGCAGGGATTCTTGCATATTTATGGGGTAGCAGAACGTTGAATTAGGCTAAATAACAAGTTTATAAATTTGTTATGTTAATTCAAGTGAGAATGGTGACATGAGTAACGAAAAGAATAGTAGATTTTGGCAATTATATAAATACATTAAATAATAGATCTTATTTAGTGCTTACAAGATCTACTATCCGCCTAAAGCTTATGGTTAGAATTAAGTAACGGCCTCTAAGCTTTTTATCTAAAGATGGAAGCGATGAGAAAATCTTTTATTATGAGACGACATTTATCTAGTGAAAAATGTACAGGAAATATCATGATATAGTAACCGTACCTAGAAACCGACTACGGTAAGCTAGTAGAGTATACGAAGGCGTAATTGAGATAACAATCATAAAGGAACTCGGCAAATTGACTATCGTAACTTCGGGATAAGTAGGGCTCATTATTCTTGATTAATATCAGGTAAAGAGGAAGAAACATAAAAGAATGTTGTACGACTGTTTAATTAAAACACAGCACTTTGCTTAAAGATTAAAAATCTATGTATAAAGTGTGATATCTGCCCGGTGCCGGCAGGCTAACAGAGATGATTGAATATATTACTGTTTGATATTGACGGAAGCCCCGGTTAAAGGCGGCCTTAACGTGAGGGTCCTAAGGTAGCGAAATGCCTTGGCCGTTAAATGCGGTCTTGCATGAATGGTGTAACGATACAACAGCTGTCTCTATGATTGACTCAGTGAAATTGGAATAGCTGTGCAGATACAGCTTACCACTAGTTAGACGAGAAGACCCTTTGCAGCTTTACTGTTACTAATGATAGATTTTGATGAAAAATTTTCAGACTAGAAGGAAATTGATTAAATATATATGAGAAACCTTTATTTTGATTCTTCATTTGAATGAATTGATATACCTACAAGCGTTAGTATATCATCCTAGTTCAGTCTATATTCTTAGTTTACTAAGAAATAGGTAACCTTGGAAAGGAACTATTACTAGGAGACAGTTTATGTGGGGCACAGACCCTGTAAAGAGTAAACAGGTGTGTCTAATAATTATTTTTATTTTGTTTGCTATTTTTATATAAATCATATTCACTTTGATATAATTCTAGTGTAGTACTTGGTGGGCTCCGCCCTATAAGTTATACTATTATATTTATATCGAAAATTTAGGTAAGATTTTGACTATACTGAAATTAGAGATAATTTAAAATTTTATGTAAGTGGGCTCTTTTGAAAAAAATACTGCAAACTTAATACTAAAGTTTTATAGTTATTCGTATTTATATACGAACTAATTATGTTTTGAATATCTAAAAAGCTCAACGGCTTAATCTTGCCTTACTGTTTGATTATCGACAAATCTTACAGTTGCGTAAGCAGAGCATAGGATCACAAGATGCAATAAGGAAAGATCTTGGATTATTGGAAAAGCTACGCTAGGGATGTTTGTCCTTTAATCTTTATTAAAAGAATTATTATAAATTGGGTAAATTTCAAGAATTACTAGTTTCCGCATTAATTGTAAACTTGAAGCGAAATTTATCTTAGCATAATATAAGATAAAAACGTTCAACGACTATATGGTGAGTGTTATGCATAGTTTGCTGCTACTTAGTTTACTTTTATAAAGCTAAAATTAAGCAAGCTACAACGCAATAATCCTTTATTACTACCCAACATTTTATTGTTATATATTGTATTATTACAAAAAAGAAAACAAAAATTATTATGAAAACAAATACTACATTAAGACGCAAGCTACATATAATATTATCTAAAGTACCTCAAAAAATTACTTTAAATAATAAAATAGCTGATATAAGAAAAACAAAGTATTTACCTTCTTTTTCTGAAGAATGAAAAGATACTATATATTCTTATAATAAAAATACTATAAAAAATATTCCAAGCCATCATCTTAATATCCATAAGATAATACAAAGTTATTTTAATTTATATTTTTCTACTAAGAAGAATAATAATAACAAAAGATTTATATATCCAGGTAAATATATTACTATGAAAAGAAGGCGTAATTTATTAAGAAAAATTTATGTTAGTAATCCTTATATTCAATATACAAATAATAAAGCAATTATTACTTTATTTACATTAAATAGAGAAAGAAATTATTTATTTAAAAAATATGTTAAAATGAACAAAAAAATACAGAGTTATTTAATGCAACGTTATTTATTTTTATATAAAAATAATATAATAAATTTATATAATGTTTTTGAAGGAACTAACCTTAGCTTACTTAGTAAGTTAAAGCTCTGAAATAAAAATAAATTTATACAATATAAATTAAAATATCTAAGTAAATTTTTATTATTAAAAAATTTATACTTAAAAAAAGTATGAAGTAGAATCATTAAGACTTTTCTTAAAAGACATTTAATCTTTTTGAGAAAATATGAATTATTATATTCATTAAATCAATTAAAATTTAATAAATTAACTTTATTAAATAAATTAAGTTTATTATTAAATAAGATTTTAGGCAAAAAAATAGAATATAATATAATAAATCTAAAATCTATTATATTAAATAGTGATTTATTTACTCAAGCTCTATCTTTGAAATTTAAAAAAAGAAAATCATTTAACTATAAAAAAAATATATTAAGTATATTAGGTAGAGTGAATTTTCCAGATACTAATATCACACATAGTGAAGATGGAAACTACATATTAAATAAATATAAAGATGGAAAAATTTTATCTTACCTTTCCCTTAGCGCTTGAGCTAGACCGAAGAGTATAAATAACCATCAAAATTTAGATAAATTTTTAGTTTGTACACAAACTCATTGTAATAACGACATTACTGAGAATAATGCTAATAAAAATATACATAAAGAAATATTTAATTCAATTCAATATAAAAATATTGAAGGTATAAAAATCGAAACTAAGGGTAGATTAACTAAACGTTATAGAGCAGATAGATCTGTTCATTATAGAAAATGAAAAGGTGGATTACAAAAAACATCTTTACATTCAACTTTATTTAGAGGAAATGTTAACCCTAATATATCATATTCTATAGCTAACAATACACGTCGTGTAGGTTCATTTGCTATAAAAGGTTGAATATCAGGAAAATAATAATTTGTGCAGCTTCGCATTCGCAGCCACTGCTTAACTTGCTATAATTAAAAAGTTAAGAAAAATTAGAGCTAAAGCTCATCAATATATATATATAAAATGAAGACATAGTCTGAACCATTTTGAAAGAATAGGAAATTAAGGTTAGCAATTATTGCTAATATATAAAGCTAAAGCAATAAAGCTATAGATTCTGATAACAAATAGAACAGGCTAATTTGCGCAAGAGTGTACAAAATGAGTGCGCGGTTTGGCACCTCGATGTCGGCTTAACTTATCCTCATGGATGCAGAAACTGTGTAGGGTGCGACTGTTCGTCGATTAAAAAGTTACATGAGCTGGGTTAAATACGTCGTGAGACAGTATGGTTTCTATCTTCTAGTGGAAATTAGAATAAAATAAGAACGAACTTTTGTACGAAAGGAACAAGAATGATTTTGTAACTTGTTATAATTTTATTAGCAAGTGACAAGTTATAGTTACTAACCTATGGTTTACCTGTTGTTTATATGCCCTGTTATTAAATATATAAATTGCATGAATATATTACTATTAATATATTTATTAATTAGTATTAGCCGCTTTGCATAAATATTTATATTTAGATCAATACTATGCTAATTTAGTAATACACTACTATTTATATATATGTATATATTAATAATATATACATAGGATGTATCGTTCACTAGGATAATATATTATATAGGCACGGCAGGAAAGCTAAGTTGGTTAAAGATAAGTGCTGAAAGCATATAGGCACGAAGCTTATCTTAATATATCTCTTAAATATATGTATTAGAATAATACACAATAGGCTTTCTTTGTAAGAATCTCGAGATTTGTAAGATGAAAGTACTAATTTTATAAAATACTATGTATATATATATCATTTTTATTAATAGCCTGATTAGCATAAAAGTAATGCAATTGTTTTGTAATCAATAGACGGAGGCGCGATACCTCCATTGGGCTTCAGTTAACAATACTAACTATATATAATATATAACTAATATATTTATATATGTGCAGCTTCACAGCCACTACTTCTTATTTTTTTATAAAAAATGGCCCAAGAACCTAGTCCTGTATTTATAGCTTGCGCTATTTTTATAGCTTGCGCACAAAAAATCTAAATGATTCTATTAGTGGATGCTAATGTCGATGACATTATAAATGCATTATCTTATGGATCTAAAAGTGTAAAATTTCTCTTGTTCAAATAGTAGAGTACAAAAAACGAAATTTAATAGTAAATTAAGGCTAGGGATTTTTAAGGAGCCCTAAAGCTACATCTTAAATTTATAAAGTTATCTTTATAAAGCCCTCCACCATAGCTACGCTCTATATTTTATATAAATTGGGCCACTAGAGGATTAGTAGTCAAGTGGTTACGACATAGCTCTTTCAATGCTACCATCGCAGGTTCGATTCCTGTCTAGTCTATAGCGGATTAGTGTAATAGAAACACGTTCGGCTCATGATCGAAAAATATTGGTGCAATTCCTTTGTCCGCGTATTTAATCTTACTTACCTTGTTATGCTTCGCATAATATGGTCTACCTAAAATAAGTAGTCGTGGCTAGCAGCTAAATTATGAATATTTGTTAATAGACCTGGTGTATTTCATGGTCAATGTTCTGAAATATATACATATATATTATTATATAGGCATTAACTTACATGGTAAAAAAGACTAAAGGGGTTATAGCTTAATCGGTAAAGCATACTGCTCATAACAGTAATAATAAGTGTTCAAGTCACTTTAGCCCTACATGTCCAAGTGGTGAAATTGGTAAACACAACAAACTTAAGCTTTGTAGACTTCGGTCTTGAAGGTTCAAGTCCTTTCTTGGATATTAGGGGATATAATTCAATTGGTAGAATGTTAACTTTGCACGTTAAAAGCCTAGGTTCGATTCCTAGTTTCTCCAAGCTTGTGAAGCTCAATTGGTTGAGCGAAATATTGAAGCTATTTAGGTTGTAAGTTCGAATCTTATCACGAGCAATAGTTAGGACAGGGATTTTAGTATAACGGTGAATGCATATGACTTTTAATCATAAAA